TCTCTTCCCGAACCAAACATGAATCTTTCGATTCATTTGGCTCTCCCGCTCCTTTTTTTCTCTTTTGCTATGTATTATGGCTATTTCCATATCTTTTTTTTATGTAATGAGCCTATCCTCTCTTTTCCGTTTGTATTTCTATATACCCAAACTTATATAAGACTAGATGAATATTAAGATAAGAGGACTCTTCCAACTAGATAAAAATCTATCATGGTCAGCAAAGTTGTTTCTTTATTTGTGTTTGCTCTGTTAGTTAATAATTTCAATTTCATTAAGAAAAACAAACTAAATAAATGGAAAATCCAAATTGATACAATTCCTTTTATTTTTTCTTCAAATCCAAAAAATTTCTCTTTTATACATAGGTCGTCGATTCGGCATTGGAAAAAGGGCTGGATGCCCTTCTAGTAAATAGTTCAAACTATTTTATCGATATGAGTGTTCTATATCAGATAAATTCCACACTAGCTATTTCCCGTTTAAAGCATTTCGAGACTAATGTAGTTGTAGAAAGAGTACCCCCTTTTGCCCAGACTTCAAGCAGTTTAGCTTTAACCATGTTAATGGTCTCGCATTATTGGTCTATAGAGAATCAAAGTCAATTTACCAATGAGTCGCGAAATGCTATGGTTCTTCCATATGATTTCTGAAGTTATTCAGAAGTAATTCGTCGAGATCGTGCACCTTTTCTTATTTATAAAAAAAAAAAATACTAAAAAATATTCTAAAGTGCAGCCGGATAGATCCAATCTATTCTTGAAATAGACAACTCGCACACACTCCCTTTCCAAAAAAAATCAATACACCAACCACTACAGTTAGATTTATTAGATTTGTTGCTAAAATATCGGTATTAAGCCCGAAACTCCCAGCGAATGGCCTGTGAGCTAAAAAAACGAAAGAATAGGTTACATTTTTCATATGCTCTCCTCTTATAGATAGGACGAACAAAGAAGAAAGTTTTTCGATCACTTACTTCGCTCGCCCTTTTTTGATCGGTTTTTTTAATGCAATCTTTTTTTAATGCAAATAGATTTAATCTAATAATTTCTTTTAGATTAAGTCTTAGGTCGCCTTTGACCTGTAAAAAATCTCCTTTGTTGAAATGTTCCCAAAATTCCTAAAATAAAAGAAAAAGAGTTTCCACTGTCCTAAACTAAGAATGGGAAGGAAGAGGACGAGCGTATCCTCTAAATTGATCATGTGCAAATCAGCCCTTCCTGGGGTTCCTGGGGTATTGTCTGTCCCGATAAATACAAAATTCCCGGAATAATATAATAAATAGGAGTAAAGTATTGATATACTTGGAATTACAGAAGCAAATGCCAATGTACGAAAAAAAAAAAAGAAAAAAGTATCTAATCTAAAGGACTCATTTTCTTTTTTAGGATTAAACAAAAGGGTTCGCAAATAAAAGCGCTAGTGCCACAACCAGTCCATAAATTGTTAAAGCTTCCATAAAAGCTAGACTAAGCAATAAAGTACCTCGTATTTTACCTTCTGCTTCTGGCTGTCTCGCAATACCTTCTACAGCTTGTCCTGCAGCAGTACCTTGACCAACTCCGGGCCCAATAGAAGCAAGCCCTACGGCCAATCCAGCAGCAATAACGGAAGCAGCAGCAATTAGTGGATTCATGGTGAGTTCCTCGTGTCAAAAAAAAAAAAAATGGTTAAGGATACAATCAACCAAGAAATTATTACTTCTAACTTCTAAGCTCTATTGGGTAAAAGTAACTAATAAGTACAAATAAATGATAATTGAAATCGTCCGAATTACTTCGAAATCTCGTTTTTAGTTTCTAATCATTAGAGGTTTGTGTAAATCCATATGATTCTCATTATTCTATTTCTCTTTCTTTTCAACCAATCACTCTTTCATTCCATCCTTTTTTTTACTTTTCGATATCCTTGAGTTCCCATTTTTTCCCCTTCATCTAACATAATAAAAGACGAAATATAGGAAGAACCCCTATGGAAATCGAACTAATCCAAATCCAATAGGAATCAAATCAAGATATACAATTGATAACAATATGCTGCATAGAATTAGAATTAGATATGGAATCCAGTTCCATATAGAAGGGAATTCTATATATCGGATTAGATAATGAATCTAACTTAGGAATAAAAAAAACCATATACATTCGTTTCTTCTATTTTGTTTGCGTATTTTCTCATTTTCTATTGAATCCGATTCTAAAATCATTCCTTAGAAATCCGCACAAAAGATAACTGTCTTGTAGGCATTAAGGGTATAGATCTAACCTGCCCCCCTGAATGCATATATACTTTACCTCTTCCGTAATATAGTCTATTCTCTCCCCTACAACTCTAGGTTGTATATTCATACGCATTTTGAACGATTTAGTTTTCCAACTAAAAGGATTATCTGGAATCATGCATGAATTGGGCTAAGCTAAAAAAAAAAGACTATTTTGAAAACTAGTCAATTCAATGATGACCTTCCATGGATTCACCTATATAGGCTGCAGCTAACGTTGCAAAAATAAGAGCTTGAATACCGCTTGTAAATAATCCAAGAAACATGACCGGTATAGGGACTACTAAGGGGACTAAAGAAACAAGAACAACAACGACTAATTCATCCGCCAATATATTTCCGAAAAGTCGAAAACTAAGCGATAATGGTTTTGTGAAATCTTCTAGGATGTTAATTGGTAAAAGGATTGGGGTTGGTTTAATATATTTCTCGAAATAACTCAATCCTTTTTTGCTAAGACCCGCATAAAAATATGCCGCTGATGTTAGTAAAGCTAAAGCAACAGTAGTATTTATATCATTCGTGGGCGCTGCTAATTCTCCATGAGGTAACTCTATAATTTTCCAAGGTAAAAGAGCACCTGACCAATTCGAAACAAAAATAAAAAGGAACATAGTTCCAATAAAGGGAACCCAGGGACCATATTCTTCTCCAATCTGAGTTTTGCTCAAGTCTCGAATAAACTCAAGGACATATTCGAAGAAATTCTGACCGTCGGTCGGGATAGTTTGTGGATTCCGAACAGCTATGATAACTGAACCTAGCAAAATAGTAATTACGACCCAAGAAGTGATGAGTACTTGGGCATGAATTTGAAAACCTCCTATTTGCCAATAGAAGTGTTGGCCTACTTCTACACCCGATATATCATATAACCCCTTGAGTGTTTTAATGGAACATGGTGTAATATTCATATTGTCCTCTGATAAAAATTGAACTTCAAAAAAGGAATTCTTTTGATTCAAGCATCTCTTTCTCAACTCAGCAACTTGAAGTATTAATCTTATATTTAGGATACCAAGAAATCACATCAGATCATAATATATATCAATACCCCCTAATATATATCAATATTCCCTTTCTTTTATCTATGCAAAACAAAAAAGAATAGTAACTGATCCTATGAATCTACGCAGTTGCTTAAGAATTCACTATTCTTCTTAATCAACGGTTTCTTATATAGAGAGAGCGGCCCTCAGAAATTGCAAATACTAATTTGTTAAGAATTAATCGAATTGAAGTCATAGTGTCATCGTTGGCAGGAATCGATATATTCGCGAGATCTGGGTCACAATTTGTATCGACTAAAGAAATAGTAGGAATCCCCAAAATGGCACATTCCCGAAGAGCTATATACTCTTTTTGCTGATCAAGGACGATCACAATGTCAGGCAACCTCGTCATATATTTGATCCCGCCGAGATATCTTTGCAAGGTAGATAATTTTCTCTTTAAGATTGCCGCATCTCTTTTTGGGAGATGGTGGAATTTTCCCATTTTTTCTTCTGCTCTTAAGTCTCTAAATTGAGAAAGTCTAGTTTTGGTAATCGACCAATTCGTTAACATACCACTGAACCACTTTTTATTCACATAATGACAACGAGATCTTATTGCAGCTGATGCTACTAAATCCGCTGCTCTTTTTTTGGTACCAACAATTAAGAAACTTTTTCCCTGACTTGCTGCATCAAAAACTAAATCACAAGCTTCTGATAAAAAACGAGCTGTTCTAGCGAGATTTGTAATATGAGTACCTTTACGCTTTGCCGAGATGTAAGGGGCCATTTTAGGATTCCATTTCTTAATACCATGACCAAAATGAACTCCCGCTTCTATCATCTCTTTCAAATTGATGTTCCAATATCTTCTTGTCATTTTTTCCACACTTCCTTTTTATTTTTTCTTTTTTTTCGTCTTACCATTACGGAATTAATTTCTTTTTGAAGATTAAGAAAGAGACGAAATAGCTTGAAATAAATAATAATTGTTCCGATGGAACCTTCTACTCAGAATTGACCATTGATACACGGTATAAACATAGCCTTAATGAATTAACTGACTTCTTTTACTTATTAAAATACAATTAAAATACAAAATCTAAAATCAGACCTGTTAGCATTCTAAGGGCAAAGTATAGTTTAAATTAAAGTAAAAAAAAATTGCTTTATGTATACTTAAATCGTATAAATAGGGGTAAATGACTTAAATCATATAAATAGGGGTAAACGGGGCTTCTGATGTTTCATAGAAATTGTTTGTTACGTCAGAATCAGAAGAAACTAATTCTGTATGGAGAAACAAAATATCTCTCATTTCCGACGCGAATAGATTTTTATTTTGAATTTCAAAATAAAGGTTCTTGTCTTGTGGGGAACGATGCACAAATTTTTGGAATCCGGTACCAACAGGTATAATCCCCCCCAGAACTACGTTTTCTTTCAGGCCTTTCAACCAATCAATACGACCTCGTAGGGCAGCTTTTGCTAAAACTCGAGCAGTTTCTTGAAAACTTGCTTCAGATATGAAACTTTGGGTATTCAGGGAAGCCCTTGTTATTCCCAATAAGATTGCCCGATAATAGATCGATTCATCTAAAGCCCGCCCTGCTCGTTCCGCTCGCAATAGTCCTATTAATTCTCCAGGTAAAAAAACATTAGACATTCCATCTTCGGAAACCCTTACTTTTGATGTTACTTGGCGTATAATAATCTCTATATGTCTATTATGGATCTGTACCCCTTGGGATCGATAAACCTTTTGTATCTTATTAACCAAAGAGATACGACTTTGGGCTACGGTTAGCTCAGCTCCAATCAAGAATCCCCAGGGAACCCCAAGAATTCTTGGTATACGTTCATTCCAATCCTCAATTCTCCTTTCGAGATTCGGCGATAGTGAATCAATTGAACGCGCTTCGAAGATTTGTTCTACTTTTGGAAGACCCTGCGTTATATCACTAGATCTCGATTTTTCATATATAAACGTAACTAACCTATCTCCTTTGTAAAGGATTTTTCCATACTGACCATGAACAGTTGCTCCTATAGTGGCCAAATAAGGCTTAGCTGCTCTTAGAACAAAGGAGTCCATATTAACAATGAAAATTTGACCTGATTTTTTTATGTGCGATTTAAATAGACATACATTTTCACAAATAAATTGTCCAAGGTGAATTATTGCCGATGTCTCTTCCCACGAGTCATGATAGAGAAAGTGCCAATTCAAATGGAATGGCTCCAATATGATGTTACTGTCGAAAGTCGAAATCCTTTTATTTTCGTCTATTAAAGAGTATTTAAGTCCTTGAAGTACTTGGAAGGTTTGTTTCAAATTTTCAAGGAACAAGTATTTTTTTAACAAGATCTGATTATGTGTTAATAAATAGTAAGATGAAGAAAAATTTGATATACTAGGTACAATAGCGCCTAAGAGCCCAAAAATATCTCGAATAGGAATTCTAGGATTCGATTCTTTTACCGCATTGGGATATTTTGAATTCTTGAATAAACCAATTCGAGAACAGTTGGATGCCGACAAAATCATCAAAGATGGATATTCTTTATTTCGATTTAACAAGGTGCCAATAGCTTCTTGATGTTGGCTAAGTGATTGAACCTTCGCCTTGGAATAAAAGGAATTGGTATTGGTGCGATCTAACCTATTATTGGGAATTAGTCCTACACTTGTCCTATCATACCTTCTTCGTGTATACGAAGTAGTAGACTTGACTAACTCAATTCTTAGGAAATCGCGAATCAGATCATTTGTTCTTACCTCAACAAGAGAAGCACGAGCCCCCTCTTTTTCTTCTTGTTCCCAATTCACTACTAAGCAAGTTCGAACAAATTGACTATTCGTGTGATAAATTCTTTGAGTTAATTTGCTATTTTCATGAGAAATAAAATTGACAAGTCGAAGTTGGAGAGTATCCTCTTCTTGCAGGAGATTCTGCGGGAAAAGTGTTGCTAAATTTATCCCTTCGTCCATTTGATATGCGACTGCAGGTCGAACCGAAACAAAATACTTTTCCTTGCTTTTGAGAATTTTTTTCCGTTGAACATAAACCCAATTTTTTCTTTTTTTTGATTCCTTAGAATCTTTTTTTTCTCTTTCTGGTGGTATCAAACTGCCACCTAATATCTTATCTGCCTCTTCAGGAAAATGAATATCTCCGGAAAAGATTTTGAGTTCCGTATGGCTTTTTTTTCTCTTCACTCGGACCAATCCACCTAGTCGACTTCTTGTATTTTTTGTGAGTTGTGTATCGGCTCCAATAATACTATTGTCAAGTACCTTTAGGGATGAGGATCTCGGCAAGATATGCAGTTCTTGAAGAATGAAAAAAAATTGATCTACTTCTTTTTGGTATTTTAGACTAAATTCTTTTGTTCCTCGATGTTCAATAAAACTCTCTTTTTTTAAGATGGAATCTTCCTCGGGGCTCCCATATTCGTCTTCTGAGTCTTCCTCTGAGTCTTCTTCTAAAGTCCCATATTCCTTCTCTGAGTCATCTTCAGAGCTCCCATATTCTTTTTCTGAGTCTTCCTCTAGAGTCCTATATTTGTCTTCTAGGATTTCATTTTTACCCTCTCCCTCTCGGGTCCTATATTCGTTTTCTGGGCTCTCATATTCGTCCTCTGAGTCTTCCTCTCGAGTCCTATACTCTTCCTCTCGAGTCCGATATTCTTCCTCTAGGGTCCTATATCTAAATTTCACAATTCCTGAACCCCTTTTATCTTTTCTGTATCGTGGATCATCAAAATAAGCAAAAATAATATTTCTACGTAAAACACCCATAAAGGGTATTTCAATTGAAATACCCAAACAGGATATTAACTCTTTCTCTTGTTCTTGATGATATTGTAATGGAACGACGAACCTATTTCTTCGCTTTTTCGCCAACAAATCCGAGTTATCTTGAAGAATGGAAGGATAGACAAAATTACAATGACCGTTGCACACGATTCGATCTGGCGTTAAATAATCAAGAATTTCCCTATCTTTTTTACCAAAAGTATCCAACAGTCTATGGCTTACTTGATCATTAGCCATTGCTAGGTCAAAGATATATCTTCCATGAACAGAAAAAGAATAAGTATTCATTTGATCTTGATCCTTGTGGAGCGAAAAAGATGCTATACTGGATCTGCACATACTTACTGACAATATCCATAAATGGCTTGTTTTTGGTAATCGACGAAGATTGCCATATTGATATTCGGGCGCATGGTAAACATCAGTACTCCAGTGCATTTCCCCGTCTGATTCGGAATAAATATGCTTTTGTATCTTTTCTTTAAAATGCAAAGTGGACGTTCCGGCACGAATCTCCGCAATTACTTGTTCGGATTCTACATATTGATCATTTTGCACTAGAATCAAGCTTTTTAACGGAATATTCACACTATGTAGAATATCCTGACTCTGAATAGTTACATGCAAGTCTATATAGCATAGAAAAGCGGGTTGTCCATGACGGGTACGTGTGGGGTGAACCAAATCCTCATTGAATTTGATTTTTCCATTCGAGGGGGATCGTACAAGGTCGGCAGTACCCCCTGTGAATACTCCACCAGTATGAAAAGTTCTTAATGTTAGTTGAGTCCCTGGCTCCCCAATTGATTGACCCGCAATAATACCTACAGCTTCCCCCAATTCGACCAGATCCCCATGAGTGGGACTTCGCCCATAACATAATTGACAGATCCAAGATGTGCTCCGGCAAGTAAAGGGGGTTCTAATATATATTGGTTGTGCTCGAAACGGTTGTGCTCGAAAGGCAGTTATGAATCGATTAACTAATCCAATTCCAATATCTTGATTTCGAGCAGCAATACATCGTGAACCAATATATATATCGTCTGCTAATACACGACCAATTAGTGTTTGGACAAAAAGTTTTTCCGTCATCCCATTTTGAGGACTCACAGAAATACCTCGGATAGTACCACAATCTCTTCTACGCACAATAATATGTTGAACTACTTCAACAAGTCTACGTGTAAGATAGCCAGCATCCGCTGTTCGTACAGCAGTATCTACAACCCCCTTTCGGGCTCCGTAGCAGGAAATTATATATTCTGTCAAAGAAAGTCCCTCGCGTAAATTGCTTTGAATAGGTAAATCAATCATTTGTCCTTGAGGATCCGCCATTAACCCTCTCATACCTACTAATTGGTGTACCTGAGATGCATTTCCTCTGGCTCCTGAAAAAGACATTAGATAGACTGGATTAGAAGGATCCGTTATTCGAAAATTAGAATTCATTTCTTGTTTCAAATATTCACTTGTAGCATACCATATCTCAACGGATTGGCGTAATTTTTCTACCGCGTGTACAGCCCCATAATAATAGTGTTTCTCCAAAAGAAAACTCTGTTGTTCCGCGTCTTGGACTAACCATCCTTTAGAGGGAATTGTTAAAAGATCCTCGATTCCTAAAGAAATCGATGTAGTAGTGGCTTGATGGAAGCCCAGGGTCTTTATTTGATCCAGTATATGGGATGTATATCCCATTCCGAAATGATCTATTAATCTGCTAATAAGTCGTTTCATAGCAGTTCCATCTATCTCTTTATTATGAAAGACCAAGTTGGCCCGTTCCGCCATACATAAGTACCCCCTTTTTTGGCTGAGTAGGATTCGACAATGGGCCTGAGTCAGTGATTCGAAAACTTAATTTACTCCCTTTCCTCAATCTCAATCTGGATTCGCGCGGCAAAAAAGATGGTACTCGCGAAATCGGAATGCCCCCCGAAAGGGGCATCGCCGAATCTAACTTCCTTGTTTAGATAGTGTATGAATAGGCCCGACTAAATCCTTGTATGGCTTCCTCTATTTCTCTATAAAAAGAAATATGACCAAGAGTGGTTCGAATGTATATAGAACGGATTTCCTTTTTTCTATTTCCCACTACCAGATAGTGGTCATAAATCTCATGATAAGTCCCAAAAGATTCATATTGAACTTCAATCGGAACTTCTCTTGACCCAACGACGCGTTGATCTAGTTTCCATCGGAGCCACAAGGGACTGTTTAAACCGATTCGTTTCTGTCTATAAGCTCCCAGTGCATCATAGGAACTAGAAAAATGGGGTTCTTTATCTTTCGTATACTTATAATAATTGTTATTATTGTAGTTTACTTTTTTATTTGGAGAGTTTCCGCAACTATTATATCTATTTGCACAAATACCTCGACGGTTTCCAATCGTTAATACATAAAGTCCGATAAGCATGTCTTGGGTTGGCACGCAAATAGGATCTCCAATAGCGGGAGACAGGAGATTCATATGAGAAAACATAAGTAAACGAGCTTCCGCCTGAGCTTCCAAGGATAAAGGTAGATGAACAGCCATTTGATCCCCATCAAAGTCCGCATTGAAACCCTTACACACTAATGGATGTAAGCAAATAGTACGCCCCTCTACTAAAGTGGGTTGGAAGGCCTGTATGCCTAATCTATGCAGGGTAGGTGCTCTGTTCAACAGTACAGGATGCCCCCGCATAACTTCTTGAAGTATTTCCCATACAATGGGTTCCTTTTCCCAAATTTTCCTTTTAGCAATCCTGACATTAGAAGTAGCACGTTTCGTGATTAAATCGCGAATTACAAATAGCTGAAAAAGCTTTATTGCTATCTCTAGAGGTAATCCACATTGATGTAATGAAAGCGAAGGACCCACAACAATGACAGAACGCCCCGAGTAATCGACCCGTTTCCCAAGCAGAGTCTCGCGAAACCTCCCCTCTTTACCCTCAATTACATCTGAAAGTGATTTGTATACTTTATTGTGACCATCCCTTGTTGGTTGCCCGCGGGACCCACTATCAAGAAGTGTATCCACGGCTTCTTGTACCAATTTTTCCTGACACATTACTAAATCCGCTGGTGCTAATTCACTTTTTTTTAATAGATAGGCAAGGTTGTTGTTCCGACGGATAACTCTCTTATAAAGTTCATTAATATCCGAAGTCACTACTTTATCCCCAGACCTATAAACAATGGGTCTCAATTCGGGAGGAAGAACCGGTAATAAGCACAAAACCATCCATTCTGGTTCTACATTTGTTTGAATAAAATGTTTCGCCAATTGCATGCGTCTAATCAAAAAAACTTTTCTTATTCGTCTTTTTCTATCTTCCCATTCATCTCCACTATACCCCTCGTCTTCTAATTCTTTCCATTCAACCAAGGAATTCTCTATAATAATTCGCAAATCCAAATCCGCTAATTGTTCTCTAATAGCACCTGCTCCTGTCGCAATTTCCCGATTTCGAAATGTTGCAAAGCCTGGGGTAGAAAAAAAGGGAGAAATACTGTGGTTACAGGATGAAATTTCATCTTCGAATAAACCCCGTAATCGTAAGAAAGTAGGTTTTTTAGCGCTGGGCCTAGCAAAAGAGAAATCGCCATATACTAGGCCCTCCAATTTCTTAAGGGGTTTATCTAAAAGATTCGCGATATAACTAGGAAGACCTTTCAAATACCACACATGAGTCACTGGACATGCCAGTTTTATGTAGCCCATTTGATATCTTCGTATCCGAGAATCAACAAATTCTACCCCACATTTTTGACAAAATCTTTCGTCTTCGTTTTCAGCTACGCTCGCTCGAGAATTTCCACAAGCACAAATTCCGCTTTTTATGGGTCCAAAGATTCTTTCGCAAAACAATCCATCTTTTTCTGGTTTATCGGTTTTATAATGAAAAGTGGAGGGCCTTGTGACTTCGCCAACGACTTCCCCATTAGGTAGGATTTTTTTAGCCCAAGCCCTTATTTGTTGAGGGGAAACGAGTCCAATTTGAAGTTGTTTATGTTTATATTGGTCAATCATAAAATAGAAATAAGAAAAGAATTTATATTTATTCCGATCAAACATCCTCCCTATTAACCTGGAAGTTCTTCTCAGATACAAGGAAATGGTTCAGTTCTAGAGCCAAAGATCGTAGTTCTCGAACGAGCACTCGAAAAGATTCTGGAGGATCCTCGTGATTAGGCACTCTTTTTCCCCAGATCGTAGCATTAAGTATTTCTTGGCGAGCTATAAGATGATCAGATTTATAAGTAAGTATCTCTTGTAAAATATGAGCAACACCAAATCCTTCTAAAGCCCAAACTTCCATTTCTCCTATTCGTTGTCCCCCTTGCTTGGCTCTTCCTCTAACGGGTTGTTGGGTAACAAGTGAGTAGGGCCCAGTAGAACGTCCATGAATTTTCTCATCAACTTGATGAATTAATTTTAAGATATAGGACTTCCCTATTAGAACAGGCTGTTCGAAGGGATCTCCTGTTCTTCCATCAAATATTCTACTTTTTCCCGGGTACTCGGGTTCAAATACCCATGGATTTTTTGTTTGTTTACTGGCTTCATATAATTCCGAAAACACGAGTTTTCTTGAAGCCTCTTGCTCATATCTCTCATCAAAGGGTGCTATTCTATAATGTTTCTTTAGCAGATCCCCTGCTAATCCGAGTGAATTTTCAAATATTTGTCCCACATTCATTCGTGAGGGTACTCCTAAGGGATTGAAGACCATATCAACAGGTGTTCCATCTTGCAAATAGGGCATATCTTGCCTAGGCAAAATTTTGGAAATGATCCCCTTATTCCCGTGTCTTCCGGCTACTTTATCCCCAACTTTGATTTCACGTTTCTGTAAAATATATACACGAACCATTATGTCAAGGGGGTCCCTCTGGATCCATTTCACATCGATAACGCGCCCTCTTCCACCTATAGGTAGTTTGAGAGAAGTTTCTTTTGAAGTGGATACCTCAAGACCAAAAATAGCCCGTAATAATCCAGCTTCCGCGATATATGATGATTCGCTCGCTATCTGAGGCGTTAATTTACCTACTAAAATATCGCCAGTTTCCACCCAGGATCCCAACTTCACAACTCCATTTCTGTCCAAATTGCGGAGTAAATGTTCTTCTAGATGTGGTATTTCTTTAGTGATTTTTTCAGCGGAGCCTTGGCTTGTCGTATCCGTCTGAATTTCATATTTTCGGATGTGAAAAGAAGTATAAATATCCTCATATACCAAACGTTCACTAATTAGTACTGCGTCTTCGAAATTGTAACCCTCCCAGGGCATATAAGCTACTAAAATGTTTTTTCCTAAAGCAAGTTCCCCACCAACTGTAGCTGCTCCCTCCGCTAAAATTTGCCCTTTTTTAATGGATTTACCCCGCGGAACCCGAGGTTTTTGGTGCATACAAGTATTTTTGTTAGAGCGCTGATGGGAAACTAAAGGAATACTTATAGTCTTCCCACTACTTGATAAAAGGATCTTATGACTATCACTAGAAATGATCTTTCCCTCGCGTTCGGCTATAATGGAAACCCTCGAATCTAGAGCTGTTTGGCGTTCCAATCCAGTTCCAACAATGCACTTTTCGGACCGAGAAAGTGGAACTGCTTGGCGTTGCATATTAGAACTCATTAAAGCCCGATTCGCATCATTATGCTCAATAAAAGGAATGAGAGAACCCCCAATAGAAAAATATTGGAAAGGGAAAATACTTCTAACATGAATCTGTTCCCATGCAATAGTCAGGAATTCTTGACGGTATCTAGCTGGAACAACCTGTTCTTCCTGAATACCCTGATTCAAGGACAAAGAATTTCCTGCTGCTATCATATAATATTCATCTCTATTTGGTGATAAATAAACCACCTGTCTCTCTTTTTTTTCTTTTGCTTTCTCAGATATTTCATAAAACGGGCTCTCTATAGATCCCCACCAGTGATCAATTCTCGCATGAATAGCTAACGATCCGGTAAGTCCAACATTGATTCCTTCGGACGTGTCAATTGGACAAATACGCCCATAGTGACTCGGATGAATATCTCGGCTCCGAAAACTTGCAGTTCTCCCCGTCAATCCTCCAGGACCCAAACAACTCACTTTTCGCCCATGAACCGTTTGTGTCAATGGATTGGTTTGATCAAAAACTTGAGATAAAGGATATGTGCCAAAAAAGGTCTCATAAGTAGTTATTAATAAAATCGAAGTTGAAGTTGGAGTTACCAAAGTTTGTGGAGTCGGTTTCGATTGACGTATGAATACTCTACGGATAGTTTTTTGAACCGCATGTTGTAAACGGCCAAGAGCCAGTCCGAATTGATCTTGTAACAGATCCGCAACTGAACGAATACGTTTATTTTTCAAGTGACTCATATCGTCATCGTCAAGTATACCCGTTCCAAATTTCATTCCAATCAAATGATCTGTAGCGGCCAATACATCTCGTGGTAACAAGAATGTATTGTTCTGAGGGATATCAAGATTCAGTCTCCGATTCATATTTCGTCGACCAACTCTTCCTAATTCGCATTTTTGTTGAAAAAATTTCTTTTGTAATTCCTCGCATAAGGACTCCGAAAATACCAGGTCCCCACCTACACAAGCAAATTGTTGATAAAACTCCAAAATAGCTTTTTCTTTTGACTCAATCCTCTTCTTCTCCTTAGCATTCGGGAAAGACAAGAAAATTTCGGGGTAGGAAACATTATCTAAAATTTCTCTTAGATTTGAACCCATAGCTGATGATAGAACTAAAATAGATATCTTTTGTTTTCTACTCACGCGAGCCCATATCCTTTCTTTTTTATCAATTGCTAATTCCGACCTTCCTCCCCAATCTGATATTATAGTCCCGGTGTATATAGAAATTCCCTTGTGGTCTAATTCCGAGCGGTAGTAAATACCAGGACTTAACAATATTTGATTGATCACAATTCGGTATATTCCATTTATTATAAAGGTTCCTAAGGAATTCATTATAGGAATGTTTCCAATAGAAATGGTTTGCTTTTGCGCATCGAAACCAAAAATTAATCTCGCAGATACATATAATTCGGAAGAATAGGTGAGTGATTCATACACAGCATCCCTTTCTTTTATCGAGGGTTCTAGCAATTGATATCCTTTCGCAAATAATTGAAATGCAATTTCGTGATCTGGATCTTTAATTGTTGGAAACTTCTCAAGTTCTTCTGCCAAGCCCTGATTAATGAATCTACAAAATCCCTCGAATTGGATCTGACTAAATCCGGGTATTGTGGACATTCCCTCATTTCCATTCCGGAGCATTTTAATCTTAAGTTTCCTATTCTATTTATCGAAGAAAAATTCCATTATCAGCTCACTCTTCATCAATCCCTACGGATCAATCTAGCAATCATGGAATCTATATTCTGTTTGCTGAATCACATGAAATTCTAGGGAACTTCACATATGTATTTCATATATGTATTTCATACATATGAATAGAGACGATTTCGACGAAAATTCGAATTTTGCAGGGGTAGAAATAGAATAAAAATAAATTGATAAAACAGTCCTAGAAAAAAATTCTGCCACTTAAACTTTATGATATTCTAAAAAGATTGGATAGCAAAGATTTCTCGTTTTATCTCCTTTCTATGAAAGGGGATAAAGCCATAATAATTTATAAGCACTAGAAAGTTTGACTTTAGTTCGATTTAGAATAGCACGCTTAGTTTCATTTTCAAAAATAATTTGAAGGTTCTTTTTTGTTTCGTACTTTTTTGTTTCGTATTCGTATTTTTTGTTTCGTATTCGTATTCGTAATAGTAGAGAATTGCTGTAAAATAAAGGATTTCGTTGTAGAATCCTAAAATAAAGTATTTACTTTATTTTTTAAGTACTTGCGAATCTAGTTATCCACCTATCTACATATCCTTTCTTTTATCGTAATTGCACTTAGGTGGTCCAAGAAGGCCAAGCCATAATCTATATCAGAGCAAATTCCCCCTTTTTTTATTCAAGATATTTAATGCAATGAAAAATGAAAGCACGATTCCCCATAGGGATATGTACATAAGGGGGATCCATAGATAATAATGCTGTTTGGACCTAGAATTTCCCTATATACAGATTAGGGAAACATTTATTCCATTTTATTATCCCTTTCAAAATAAAGGAAAGGGGGGGGGGGAGAATACCGATTTAAGAGTCGTTCACTACTGCAATTCAAAAAAAAGAAAATTCAAATTTTCAAATTATAGTTAATGGTTCTAATTTGTTCTGAATTTTGCAGCCTGTGACTGGAAATCCACTTTTTCTCCTTTGTCATCTCAGAAAGAAAAGGGCAGTTTTCTAGTGTTAGCAATGTGTGTTTTAAGATAGAATCCATCGAGGAGAATAAGCGCAACTGGATACAAAATTAGAAAAAAGTTAAGTAGAATTAGATTCCAAATAAAAGAAAAAAACAGGTTTTAGTAAAAAAATGTAAATGAATACTTGTTCTTTTCTCGATTTTAGATCGGATTTTTTGGCGGCATGGCCAAGTGGTAAGGCAGGGGACTGCAAATCCTTTACCCCCAGTTCAAATCTGGGTGCCGCCTAATCAATAAAATACTTAGGATTAATACTTAGGATTATAGTTCTATCCTCAAACTAGGGTTTGTTTTGTCGGCAGTGGCCCAAACGGCTACCAATAGGGGTGAGGTAGCGTTTCCTTATTCTTTTTTTAATTAAAATTGATTCGATTCGGGAATTTAAAACTACGAGACTAAGATGTCAGAAATCTTCGTATCCAAAGGTTCCTAAGGACCAGTCTTTTTTCAATCTAAGATGGAAGAAGGGACTTCGCGAAGAAATATCAAGACTTCCTAATTATCATACATTTTTCTTATGGTACATCTTACTACATAAACTTCGTACATCTTATGCTACCTACATACACTAAAGTAAAAGCTACTGATTCTGTCGAGAATTAGATTGAATAGGCTGATCAAAAATCAATTTTTGGGTTGTGGATAGGGCCTCCTCACTCTTTCATAGAAAGATAGAAAGTGGGGCAGTAGGGTTTGGGTAAAAAATAAACATGGGTAAGGTAGGTATCCAATAAATATTTATCTATCCTAATTTTATGGTATATTCTTACGCCCTTTGCTTATAAAAACGGTAACAAACGGAAGAAAAAATCTCTCTATTCCCGCGTCTTCTATTTAGGACATCCCCCTACTCTTTTTTAGGGAAAGGGCTATGTATCAGATTTATACTTAATGCTCTCCAATTCTACCAGAAATCATATTTGTTAGGAGTAAATTCCTTTAACGGATTCATCCATAGTCTTAGGGCAGAATGGCCTTTTGACTCTGTACTCTTGATTCCACTATGATTATTGATCAATAGTAGAAGAATTCCTTCATAGAAATAGGAGACATAATTTACATGGATATAGTAAGTCTCGCTTGGGCTGCTTTAATGGTAGTCTTTACATTTTCTCTTTCGCTAGTAGTATGGGGGAGGAGTGGACTCTAGGGATACTACCAATTGATTGAGTAGTCGAATTGTAGTATCAACTCTTTTCTTTAATTGGTCGTTTTGCATTAATAAGTTTGCCAAACTTTTTTTCTCTCTTTCTTTAGTTTTGTTTCATTCTTGTAAGAAACTCTTTTAAGAAAGTAAGAAAGAGTCGTTCTATTCTACTATGTTCTATTCCAGTATAATAGAAAGGGCCATTATAGTAATTCAGAATTTCTATTCTACTAGAAGTGGCGAGTAAAAAGAAAGTTCTATACATAAGAAAATTCAACTTTTTTACACGAAGCTATTCACAACATATCGCACATTTTCCATTTATACTATTTTCTTATTCTTAGAAAATTTTTTATGTTCTTTTTTTTTTTGAAGGATCTCGATTGAAGCATCTCGCGCCATTTTTAAGCATGAAAGATTCGTAGGTTTTTTCCTTTTACTTTATTTTCTTTTACTATAGTCTATTCGCGTATTATTTTTCTCCCCCTCCATGGATTCTTTCAATGAAAAATTGTCTTCGATTTTTTTGATTTTGACTTGATTGCAATTAAGTGGATGCAGTGAAAAAAGCAGTTGAATTAGACTACTATTTCAATCTACTAATCGATTCTATGTAGATTCAAGATAATATAATAGAGAGAATCGAAAGTGTGGTAGAAAAAACTATATGGAGTTCTTTCTACCACACTTTATGATTCCAACCGCATCCTTTCATTTAAGACTTGGATTTTTATTTTCTTTAATCCCTTTTTCATTTCTTCAATGATTAATTGGAATTCCAATTAATCATTTTGGCTGGCTGTTTTTACATAAATAATAAGTAAAAAGGCAGTAGGAACTAGAATGAACAATGCAGTAGCAATAAATGCGAGAATATTGACTTCCATAACCTCTTTATTTTTTTTTTCACAATAACTCGGGATGTAATCCCATAGAGAGGAAAAAGGGGTATCCTGTAAATTTAAGGGGAGGACTTGCATTCTGATAATACTGAATCAATTCAATATTACGAATATTGGATCTATCAAATCAATTCATGGTTGATAGTGGAATAATATAACATAGCATAGCATAGGAAGATCCCTTATCCATACTAAGACCAAAATCCATTTTTTGATTGGATTCGAAACTCCCTCTATTCCATTTTTCATTCTTTTCTACTTTTGCTTTTCTATATGTATAACCCAAAATCTTTCTTATCTTATCCAATTTCCTTTCCTTTTTCTTATAATTATACATACAATTATGTATGTATGTATTATATGACCCATAGAAAGTGGGTCACATAGACATCCAAATAAGCAGTAGAAGTAGAAATGAATAAGCAGTAGAAGTAGAAATGAGATGTAGAAAAGGGGATTTTAAATAAAAAGGATTCAATATTTCAATTTAGGAAAAAGAGCGTTTGCTTGGTTTTTATTTTATTAGGTTACTATCAATATCTACTTTTTGGGATCTAAAGATGAGAGCGGATCCATAAGGAGTCGGCAAATGGAGTGAGAATGAGGTAGATTCTTTCCAATTATTCATTGAACATACACAAACAAAGTTGGAACTAGAAAATAGAAGGGGTGTGGTTTAACCCCCAAAACCAAAAAGGAACTAATTATATGAAATTAATTCTCTAACAATAAATGAATACGGTTTATGTATGGATTCCGGTAAAATACCGGTACTCCATTCCATAAGAGTCGAATAGTAAGTTAAGATGAGGACGGTATCATCATAAAAATAGAGTAATATCCTAAATTATACTAATCCACGTATGATAGCTTTTCCTTATTAACCAGAAGTAGTGAAAAAAAAAAATTCCTATACAGCTATCTTTTTACTGATAAATGCGAAATAAAAAAAGTGAAGTAAGGGTACCCCATAGATATTTGATGTTGCCCCCTGCCCCCCCCCTTTTTCATCAAAAATTTCCATTAAAAAAAGGAAAGATGAATTTGTCCATTCATTGAACCCTAGTTCGGGACTGACGGGGCTCGAACCCGCAGCTTCCGCCTTGACAGGGCGGTGCTCTGACCAATTGAACTACAATCCCTGCGGGTTGTATGGCATACCTATTCTTAAATAGAACCATAAGAAGATTCGATTCGTCTGTTGTGCTCTAAGAAATAGACGAATCATATACTACATACCCACATAGGATATGTGGGTATAGTGAGAGTGGCATAACTAGTATGTTGCGATTTTTTATCCCTAAAAATAAACGAGAATCCGCCTTTCCATAAGAAAAACCCTTTTCTTTATAAGATAAAGAATCAGAGAGATATGGATTAGAAAAAAATTTCCCCATTTCTCTTTATCCTTTATTTCTATGGATCAGACATTTTTTTTCTTCCATACAAAATAATGGATTTAGTTCATATTCACGAAGCCCCTAGATTTTTGGGCCGAGCTGGATTTGAACCAGCGTAGACATATCGTCAACGAATTTACAGTCCGTCCCCATTAACCGCTCGGGCATCGACCCAGGAAGAATTTTTTCTAGGCTTTTTGATAATCTATGATTAACCTCTTTTTATAATACTCCCTACCCCCAGGGGAAGTCGAATCCCCGCTGCCTCCTTGAAAGAGAGATGTCCTGAACCACTAGACGATAGGGGCATCACTAGACGATAGCGCCATATACAACCACTCGTCATTATACTATAATGATAGTATGAGCAGTTTTTTGGAATTGTCAATATACTCGAAGAGTATAACTAGATCAAAGGAAAGAGTCTTTACTACTTTTCCGTTATGCTTTCATAGGATTTTTTTTAGTTGAGGGTTAGGTTAATTCACGGATCATCCCCTACTTTTTAAGGTTAAGGAAATTAAAGGGTATAGAATAAGAATAGATTAATAAAAAGGAGTCTCGATTAGTTCAGTACAGGTATTGATTTGATTGCTCTAACAGGAAAAACAGTCCAATTTCATTTCTTTTTTGCAATTTTAACTCTGTGCTTCGTTTAGTGTTCAGACCAAAAATATCGGCATCTTGCACTAAACAAAGTCATAAAATTCACGAAAAATGGAGACATTAGAAAAAAAAAATGAATGGATTTTGTAGAAAAGTACTTTCTCGGATTCGAACCGATGACTTTCGTCTTGCCAAAGCAATACTCTACCACTAAGTGAAAAGCCCTTTATCGGATTTGAACCGATGACTTATGCCTTACCATGGCATTACTCTACCACTGAGTTAAAAGGGCTTTTTATTCAATAATTAGCTACTTTCGTTTACTATTATGGTATGGGTCTACTGCATAATGTACATAATATATGTATAGATAGAGATATATGTAGAGATTTTCTTTTATATATATCGAGATATAGAAGTTCTATCGAGATATAGAAGTTTATTTATGTCGAGGTTCAAAATCTTGATAAAATCAAGAAAAATAATAAAATATTTCATATTCTCTCTTACCACTTGCACAAAATAGAGGTATTTTATTATTATATAAATAAATACGTATAACGTATAATAAAATATGTCAACAGAGAGTTGACACACTCAAAAATTATTATATATCGGATTGAAGAAGGTGGATAAGTTCATAGGTATGTAAACACGATCTCGGGCAACTCACCAAAGCCCAGAAGTTCCATTTTCTTTTTTTTTAAGAGGAGAACAAATATGTATCAATTGTTGAATCGGATACAATGTTGAATGGGATACAACAATGGGCCAAAAATGCCAAAGGGGCAATAAGAACTGCTGTTAAAAAAACGATAGATTTTGTTTTTTTTATCTTTAGGCTATTCACTTTTCACGTGCTCAGAATGTTCTGCAGAATTAGGGACTTTTTTCTTCTATTGGCCGATCTTATGATGAGAACTATCTCCATTTATGTTTTATTTCCCCTAATTCTAATTGGGTGGGGTATAAAGGAATTTGCGCTCTTCATATACCCCATATGGCTGGGTATTAATTTTCAGTGATATACTTCTTATCCGTTTTGGTGAGAGATTGAAACAATTTTTATTTTTAACAGGCATCTTTTGGAAAAACTTTCGAGTTCAAAACTTTTTAAGAAAAATTCAAAAGTTTTGGACGGATTTGTTGAAATTATTTTCAATAGGTACCCCTTGGAAATGGGGTCCTTGACTATTCTACAAGGATTCTAGTGGATTTGGAACAAACTATGTTGGAGTTAATTTTATTCTCAAAAATTGGCAGTCGAATTTATACTGCAGAGTAGAAAAATTCTACTACTGCCTGCCCAACAAAAAAGAAAAACCATATCCTACATACCTAACTCCTCCTGGTTCAGGGTTTGCCGTTCCCGAACACTAGAAAAAAGGAGGATTTAGGATTTCTGATCCTAGGGTGAAAAGGAAAGGAACAGATACCCAATATGATTCTTAGGAGGAACTTTTGGTAATGGTCTTGGTCCTCTATGCTCTTTTTTATGTGTTCTTAGTTCGATTCATCTTCTTTGATTCTTTTAAACAAGAAAAGAATTTAATAAACTAGAATTGAGTGCAAAAGAAGAGAGGAAATTTATAAATGGGGAGGATCCACTAACCAGAGACTTTCCGGATCCTCTTTATGAGGAGTTTGAGGAGTCCTCATCAGAGTCCTCTGATGTAAATTTTCATCAGGTAAATCTGTCCATTCCTATCCGCTTTTCTTTTTATTACTCTTTGTTTGTTGCTTCTCTCAAGTGATAGAGGAAGTCTATGATGAATTTTTTTATGATTCTTGTAGTCATAACCGTAGAATAGATTCTAATCGAAATGCATACATTTGGTTCATACACAATTGGCATGGTAAGAAGATATGTATTTTACAGATTGGAGAGGGGCTATCTAAATCCTAAAGTAAAGGCTCGCGATTGAAGTACCAACTGTCCCCTGCCATGAACTTTCTCCATTTGATTTGATAAGGTTGAATTAGCCTCCTTCTCGAATGGCTACCCTTGACAAAGGGTAGCATTGGTATCATAATCTACATGTAGCGGGTATAGTTTAGTGGTAAAAGTGTGATTCGTTCTATTAATAACTGAATTTGAAATGATATACTTAAGGCATCCTTAAGTTTTTTTATATTCATATTCCGATGAAAACTTTAGTTCTTATAAAGGGTTTAATCCTTTTCCTCTCAATAGCATATTGAGGAAGAATATACATTCTCGCGATTAGTATCCAAAGACTAATTCAATTTGCACTCAAAATACAAATTCGATTATGAGTACAGAGTCGCGAAGCATAATTTTGCATTTAAGTATTCCGATTGAATAAATATGAGTAAAGGATCTATGGATGAAGATACAAAAAAGTTTATTTCCAATCGTAACTAAATCTTCTTTTGTTTTGTTTAAAAAGGAAATGGAAGCCCAATAGCTAAAAAACGATGGTTTTGGTTTACTAGAACCGTGAGTATATTGTTTCAGCTCGGTGGAAACCCAACTCTTTTCCTCAGGATCTCTTGAATGAAATTAGGGAACGAAGTAAGTAGATTAGATAGAGAATATCTATCTCCTACTCTATAGGGATCATCTAGAAAGCAGAGAGCCTTGGTTCCATTCAGACAGAAAAGCTGACATAGATGTTAAGTGGTGAGAATATCCATAAAGGAGCCGAATGAAATCAAAATTTCATGTTCGGTTTTGAATTAGAGACGTTAAAAAAAAATCAACCAACGTCGACTATAACCCCTAGCCTTCCAAGCTAACGATGCGGGTTCGATTCCCGCTACCCGCTCCATTTTGTAGAAAAAGACTATTCTATTTGTTTGTTTAGACATGGTAGAGACTTGTATTCAACCTTTTTCGTCCACCTCTTTTCGGCCCTACAGAGCGGAGTAGAGCAGTTTGGTAGCTCACGAGGCTCATAACCTTGAGGTCACGGGTTCGATTCCCGTCTCCGCACTTAGCAGTCCGTATAAATGGACTATTTGTATAGATATGGTAGAGGGCTATA